CTTCTCGAGCGATAGTTCCACAATTCCAACCAGCAACTTGTTGGGAGTAAGGAAGCCAAGGGAAAACAACCTAGTAAAGGGGCTTGGAGATAGAAGGTTTCTGGGGGAGATACTGTTTCCCAGGTTGGATTTTTTTCAAACAAATAGGACTAGTTGGGTAGAAAGAGGTGGTGAAATCGAACCTTTACATTGATGTTTGGCAGGGCGGGTCGCTTGAGTGTCAAAACCAAGCGGTGGTTGTTTTCCCTTGGCTTATCGAATCCGCGTATGCCCATTCCTTTTTTTTTTGATGATTCCCAGTAGAGAAAGCCTAAGCCGATGTGGATTGAAAGGAAGTTGGGGGTGGACATAGATCCTTCCGCCTATCCAGAGTGTTGGAAATAAAGCAATGATTAAAAAAATAAAAATTCCGATCACTGGAAGCAATCTTCACTGACACAAGGATCTCCTCACAGCAACCTCAACTACGAGAAAACCCGACGTTTACGAAGGCTTCGAATATTTCAAGATAGGCTAATCACCAGACTGCTCTGGAATAGGTTAATCGCCGGAGACAAGAACGAGTGAATCTAGTTTCGAGAGCATGCCTTACTCTAATAATAGAGGGCGTAGAGTTTCTAAGTGAAGGCAAGCGCAATTATCTATTTTATATCCTTCCTGTCAGCAAGGCAGGTCCGCTATAAAGCCTACCGGCCAGAAAGTCCTCAAGAACGGGAAAGCCAACCAAAAGACTATTCTATAATCTACTTTTGTTGCCGAATCGAGAGGGCTTGGCTTCTTAGGCACATGAGGAACCGGCCTAACATCTTTTCAATCGAAATCCTAATCAAAGACAAGTTCTACCAACTAAAAGAAAAAAAAGAATTTTCCCTTTAAATTAAAAGCGAAAGTTGAATGATCGAAATCTCCTTCAGGTTCAGTCGAAGAGATCGAAGCGAAGTCATCAATTCAACTATTCGCATGGTCTCCTCTAAGACTGACCTTTTTCCAAATAAACCGAACCTCGAGACCACATTCATAAAAGAGATAGGGTCATCTCTCTAGGCTGTACACCCTCTTTAGATCGTTCTATTCGTGCTTGAAAAAGGACCCCATCGGTTCGCTCCTTTTAATGGACATTCTTAGCCGCTCTCCGCGGGTTAACACCCTTTAGATCAGATCGTGAACTCTTTCAGACTCTTAGTTTCACTTGGTTGGGGCAGAGTTTCCGCCTGCCTTCCACCGAATGAATATAAAAACCTTACAGCTGCCTAACCAGCTGACATCCTAGCGAAGAGAGTCATTATTTGTGTCACATCCTCTAATTCGAGAGAAGGCTTTGCTGTTATCTCTCAACTCAAATTAGAGGATGTGAAGCGATCGAGTGATAGATTGATCGACGTCCGAAGAAGGCTCGACCGTGAGTCGCAAGGTGAAAGGAACTTAGCCAATGAGGTCCGGCTCTATGAGCTCCTGGACAGGGGTTTCTCGAAAAACTAACACACTTGAAGAAAGATAGAAAAAACTCTTCTTTATATAAAATAAATACACAATTATCAAAACTGAACTCACTTCGCTACTTGAGAACAGCGAGAGCAGAATTCGAATCAGACTTTCAGATGTCACTTGCTTTCTTTCCTAACTAAAGAAATTCCCTTTCGCCTTCCGCTCCTAGTCCGACTTTTTTATTTTCAATTTCGAAAAGGAGAATATCGCTTTGTCATTCAATTCTTCCTTCCTATTCTCAAATACAAATGCCAAAACAAACACTAATTCAGTCTAATGCGCCTACCCTGGGTCACGAGCTGCCTTAAGGCATGCCCTTACCCCTACTCCTAAGCCCTTACTCCACCACGAACAGCGGAGTAAGCTCTCACGACGGCCTTCCTTTCTTCGGCATTCATTCGTCTCAAAAGAATCTTGGGCTTACGCTCCCTGCGCCTACGGGTGAGAGAAGCAATCCTCCTTCTAGGTCGTCTAAGGCACTAAGATCTATTTCTTTCATACCACCAGGAAGCCTAGCTACTTTCTTTATCGGTGACTAAACTAAGAAAAGAAAAACTTTCGCTAGCAATTCTTTTTCACAGCTTCAGTAATAGCCTCTCTTTTCTCTAGCCTGGAGCCGGCACTCCTAAAGCAGTTAACCAGATTTCCCAATATCCTCTACGCCCACTTCTCTTCCGAATCCAAGACTTGGTTCAAACTTTCAAGCAGCACTGACCATAGATAGCATAGACAGCGCCTAATAGGCTAGAAAGGCTTGGCTTTCTTTCCCCGAAGGGAGAAGTTGAATCGGGATCTCTGTCACTCAAAGCTTCACTTTCCCTTCGCCCCTTGAATCTATCTTCAGAGCAAGGCAAGGTAGATGGCAGTTTGCTTAAGACTTGGAGTTCGAACTGGCATCACTGCCTATTCTTCTTAAACGGATCTATGTTTGTTATCAAAACTAATTTCACCTTCTGTGAACTCCTAACCTACTGATCTTCATCCAAAAGCTGAAATAGCAGCGGTCATTTGAACAAGAGCAGAAAGACGTGAAAGCAAGTCGAATCCCTTGCGTGGCTACTTTACTATAGGCTATATTCGATCTCGAAAGTTCTCAGTATTTGCCGCTGTTAAAGGATTTGCTGCTCTTAAAAGCTCTCTTTTCGCCAGCCTATGCCTATGGACTAGAAAATTCCGTCTGACTTGCCTTCACTCGGAGTTCTTTCTTCCACTCTGGTTTGCTTCTCCTCTTGCTAATCAGTAGCCAGACTTACCTAATTAGGAGAATAAGGCCTAGGGGTGCGGTCGATTCGTCTTGCCTTGGCCTGGCCACTCTATTTATTATATTAAGGGCGATGTCATACCCGAGGGATAAAAACCTCACTTCTTACTAGCAGCTCTTCCTTTAGACCTGAGAACAACCTATTCTTTTTCACAGCAAACCATGAAGAGTCGAAAGAGTTCACCGCAGAAAGCATAGTCAGAAGAGCTGAAACAGCTGCCCAAGAGCTCGGAGTCGACAATACAATAGGAATCACTGCATCATCCAAATGAAGAAAGGAAGCGCTTGCTAGCATGGTTGTTAGAAAGTAGCCTCTCTCCTCTCTCTTGCCTTAGTAGCCCGTCTGTGGTAGTAATTCCTCTCTCTGCTCTTTCAAATCGGTCTGTCCAAGTTGAGGATGGAGCGGATGTTGAAAGAGCTAGGATAGCAATCGGTCAGGGAATCCTAGATTTCCTTTAAGGAAAAGGAGAGCATAGAGACTCAAGAAAGAGGTCTTAGTCTACTATTAGGGAAGTTCAGAGTTCATGCTTTGATTCCTAGTTCCATATTCCTCCGATGCGAGGAAGGATAAAGCACGATTCAGTCCTCACATGCTATTAAAAAAAAAGTCCCACCCCGCGAAGAAAAGGTTCCCAGGTCTATCTATTTATTAGAGAAGACTTTTCAAATTCTTAGAGAAGAGAGCATATGCAAAATGGAACCGATTCTTTTTTATTTCCTTCCATCATTCTTTCCCGTGCGGGGCTTACTCCCCAACTCTAAACCAAAAAAAAAATAAGGGCGAAAGAGCTGGAACTTTTCATGCATATTAAATACCGGAGACTTCCCTTATGTGATAGGGCTCGATCGATATAGAACGATGCTCCAAACCTCAAAATCAGAAAGGTCGTACGCTTTCTCGCTATATACGAACTGATGAGATGATGTCCGAATTCAGCCATGGTGGCTCGACGAATGGGCTTACTCACTTCTTTACGTGCTTTGGGCTTGACCGAATCAATCTAGCGGGTGGAAGTCAGAGTCATCACGGAAAATGCTCGTTCGATCTTGACTATATCTTCGCTCACGCGACTCAATCAGCAGGCTAAGATGTTGGCTTGATCTATTCCTTACGTATATAAAGAAAAAAAAATCCGCTCGAACCTTCACTATCGGAACAGAGGGGGTGTAGAAGACTGATATTCATTTTAATGAAATCTTTTTCGGTACAGCTCCGCTCCCAGGATGGATGCAATGAGAATGGATAGCGATCAATAGATGCGAAGGGGAGGGCAGGCACTATACTATAAAGAAAGTGAACCAGATGGATGCTTGCATTAGTTGAGGGTTGGATAGAATTTTCATCAAGATCAGAGATACCTCAATGAGGTCTTGAACAAAATGCCTAATGGCTATGCATCTCTTAGTGCTATGCCCAACATAACGATGGAATTTGCAATATTTTTTGGGGTCATAGCCTAGAGGCTTAGGTTCTGGAGGCGGTCGATAGGTAGGGAAGCCCCTCATGTTTAATGCACTTATCTTGTCAAAGATAACTCGGTCAGCAAAAGAAGTCAATTGTCGACGCCTACGCTGGCCATTGCTTTTACCTTTTCAATTTGACTGTTGAACAGGAGCACTCTGGACTGTCGAAGCGATGGGAGCTACCTGGTGTGGCTGCTGATTTTGATGTTGTTGGGATGAATAGGATTTATTTTTTTGCCCTAATTGGAGTAGAGCACAGGAGTATTGCTGTGAAGGTGGTGGACTCTGAACTTGAGATTGCTGGTGGGTTTGGGAGTGGAACTGTCTTTGCTGAAAAACAGGTTGTTGCTGCTGGGTTGTCACAGCTTGGACATTGTTCCATCTCCTTCTACCTACGTCCTCTTTGGTTGCCTTGAAGTTCCTGGGGAAGAGGGGGGGCCTGGATTGGATGTTAGACATCCCCGATGGCTTACGATATAGTGCTAAAAGTCCCGAACTGAGGGAAAGCTCTAGGAAAAAGCCTTGCACACAAAACTAAAGTGGAGCGGCTTTGTCCTCCGGACAATAGGCAATAGATTGATAAAGATCATCAGGGTTCAACTGATTAGGCAAACAATAAGAAAATGTCTTCCCGTGATCCTTACCGTTATGAGAGCACTGTGGAATAGCGGACGATATCATGTAACCATGAGTTTCTGAAACAAGAGCTGGGACTAGTATAAGCAGATTGTGCAAGTCACTCCATAGGAAAGTACATTAGTGTAACCTCTTAAGTAGGTAACTTTACGAA